TTACATGAGTTTCAAACTTTCATTTTGATTTAATTAATATATTAATTAATTAATATAATAAGTTTTATCTTTTCTCCTACCTTCAGAAAAAAAAGGCATGTCCACTGTTATGTTATTAGATATTAATATTTTCTGAAAGGTAACTATCCCGCTTTCATATAAAAATTTATATAGAATCTTTGAAAAAGACTTTTTTCATACTTCATAAAAAAGAAAAAGACTTACTGTCTTTAGGATCTGATGCTACACCGCTGCTCAATACCTTAGGGGATCCACTCTATTACATAAGTAGATTCCTAAGATTTATCTCATATTATGATATAAATAAACAGCTCTTGTTGTATCGGTCCAAAACCTTTCCAATTGATCTTTACGGTGCTTCCTCTATCAATTAAATCTTTTTTTTTTATCCATAGAAAGAAAGTATTTAGGCATATCTAGTCTTCACTTCATATTTCGATCCATGAAGTTTATTTATTTGCTACAGCTGATAAAAAATCGTTTTGGACGATGCTTATGTAGAAAGCCCTTTTTTTTTGTTTCTAGTATTTCATTGACTAGCTGTTCGTTCTTTTTTTCTATAGTGGAGATAGTCGCACGTAATGACAGATCACAGCCATATTATTAAAAGCTTGTGGTAAAAAGGGGTTTCGTTCTAATGCCCGAAAATAATATTCTAAAGCTTTGGTATGTTCCCCATTACTTGTGTGGATAAGGCCTATATTATAGAGTATATAACTTCGATCATAGGGGTCAATTTCTAGTCGCATAGCTTCATAATAATTCTGTAATGCTTCCGCATAATTTCCTTCAGATTGAGCCGACATCCGTTACGGTCGTCATTCGCTTTAACGAATTCTCCGTTTCAGAACCGTATGTGAGATTTTCATCTCATACGGCTCCTCCTTTAGGTGCATAATGAAAATAATAAATATATGGAAAAATTTGATGTCATTATGAACTAAGCGGGGCTAATGTTTTTACAAGAAATCCCTAGCCAACCTTCTTGTAAAAGATCTTTTCTTACTACCAAGTGGGTTCATACTAGATAAAAATAAAAAAGGAAACTATAAAAATTTCTTTGTTCTCAACGCCCCTAAATTTCCAGGAATTAGTCACTTCAAAAGTCTTCAATGGTTATACGGGTATCCAAAGTACGGACGAGATGGATGTTTATTGTTCCAACCATTTTAATTAGTCCCAATCCAAAAGAAGAAGAAGAAAGAAAAGGAATCATTTTGAAGAAAGTTTTCGTGTTGTTGATTTCTCGGCGTAGTGCTTCTTCCCCTGTGCCTCCTATTCGTATATTGTATTAGTCTAGTAGGATTGATCTGTAATACGGGAACCATAGGTAAAAACCTTTTGCTCAATACTAGAATTCACAATTGAAGCATCTAAGGCTGCATTAATCGTGGATACATGACAGAAGGGATTGCTTTTTTATATTATAAACTTCACCTTCAAAAGCGTAGATTTTTTTTTCAATACTCGTTTTTTCTATTCCAAATCGGTGAAAAATAAAACAAATAATGATAATGATAATCAAATCGCACCATCTCTGTAATAAGTAAATGCCTCTTTTTCTCCGGAAGTTGTCGGAATGACTCGTAATAAGATATCGGCTACAATTGTAAAGGTTTTATCAATAAAATTTCCATTTATACGCGATCTTGGCATAGGTAGTAATCCATTCTATAACTCTTTTTATTTCCTTTACCTTTTCTTTTGTGAGAAAATTTTCTCACAAAGCAAAGGAATTTTATAGTACGAACTAACATAAAAGCGGACTCGTTTTTTTATAAAAAAAGATTCTATCTACTTCCAAAATTTCCGGTCAAAAAAGGTATCTATTAACCATAATCTAAAAAACGATGAATAACTCGCTATTCACCCAGGTACTCAGTCATAATCCTGATGTCGGAGAGATGGCCGAGTGGTTGAAGGCGTAACATTGGAACTGTTATGTAGACTTTTGTTTACCGAGGGTTCGAATCCCTCTCTTTCCGTACTTTCAACTAAATCACCAATCTTACGTGATTGACCACAATGTATCAAATCAAATAAAAAAGAATAGATATAAAATCTACATTTCTTTGATATGGAAAATGCTGGGAAGAGCAAACAAGGGATCCAAACCTCCCTACCAATCTATGATACATGAATAGTAAAAAGATTCCCCGACAAAATCCCCTACCTTGTGCCTTTTTATTTTTAATCAAAAAAGAGGGGTAAAGGGGAGTTGTCCGAACTCTTGTTTTTAGTTATTTTTTTTACTTAACTTAGGTTTTTTAAGTCTGTCGAGAGTAATATTCTACGACAAGCAATTCATTTATTTTCAAACCGACGCATTTCCTATCTATTATTTGATTTACTAACCCTTCATATTGGAATGTGTGAAGAGTCAGATGGTTTGGCAATTCCTCGGGGGCAGATGACTCAAGAAGATTTTGAACCAAAGTTCTAGAGGTTTGTTCATCCTTCACTGTAATAATATCTCGGGGTTTGCAGCGATAACTTGGTATATCAACTATACAACCATTAACTAAAATATGCCCATGGTTAACTAATTGGCGCGCTTGAGGAATAGTCAAAGCCATACCCAACCGAAAAAGGATGTTATCCAAACGCATTTCAAGTAATTGTAATAAAACTTGACCCGTTGACCCCTTGGCTTTTCCGGCGATACGAACATATTTAAGTAATTGGCGTTCTGTAAGACCATAATGAAAACGCAATTTTTGTTTTTCTTCTAAACGAATACGATATTGAGATTTTTTTCCGGAGCGTGATTGGTTTCTAAGATCGCTTCCTGCCTTAGGCCTTTTACTAGTTAGTCCCGGTAAAGCCCCCAGACGGCGTATTTTTTTAAAACGAGGCCCTCGGTAACGTGACATAAAGACTCCTTTTTTTATTGAAATTGTACAAAACTAAACAAAGTTAAAACTGAACTAAATGATAATGATAAATGACGTAAAATCCACTCCAACAAACTATTGGAATACAAAGAGTCAGAAGATATATTCTCTCAATATACAGATTTTTTGTATTGTATATACAATATATATAAATCAATAAATCACAAAAATTTTCCTTTATTTTCTTTATTTATTTTGCAAAGATCTAACCCTTTTACCCAATATATATTCCTATATGGAAGTTTATATGACATAATATAAATAGCGTGGTAACTCTTGGAAAAAGGTGAAAGAAGTCTTTTTAATCTTCTTTGATTTTGAAAGTACATTAAAAATAATGTAAAAAAACGAAAAACTATGGAAAAGCCGGCTATCGGAATCGAACCGATGACCATCGCATTACAAATGCGATGCTCTAACCTCTGAGCTAAGCGGGCTTAAATAAAATAGTGCATACAAATTCACTAAACTACTAGATCGTATCAATTAACTATTCTATTCATATTTTTCCTTATTTATTTAGAATTCATCATATTCTATATATTCTAGAACAGAATATAGCTCAAATAAATAGTGACTATCATTAAATAAATAAAACATAACCTTAATTAATTAATAGAGCAATATATCGACTTTTTTATTTTGCTTTCATGAGTTTCTAAATAAGAAATTTTTAATTTGAATTAGACCGGAAAGCTTTTTTTTTTTAGTTAAATGATATCTGATTTGAAATTTTTGTTTTTTTGTTCTAACCTCATGCTATTATTATTATTTTATACTTTTTGTCTTTTTATTTTTTTTTTTATAATTATTCGAATTTGAAATCTACGAAGTAGACTTAGAATCTTTTTCCATTGCACATTGTAGAATTCTAAGTTTCAATAATGATCATAAATTTCTTTTCATGGAAGTAAAAAAAACGAATCGACCGTTCGACTATTTCTTCAAATTTAAGACAAAGATGATAAAAGGAAGAACATATATATGTTCTGTAATATATAACCATATTGAATTGCAAATACAAAAATGATAGAATCTTTGTTGATTAGACTAAATCAATATGGATGGGGCTAAAAAAAATGACAGAAGATACCAAAGAAATAAAATAAGTATCCATATGTAATAAATTCCAAGGTTTCGGCATAAGAAAAAGCGGAAAGACATCATAATGAGATCCTAATCTCAAAGCAAAAAAAGGGGATATGGCGGAATTGGTAGACGCTACGGACTTAATTGGATTGAGCCTTGGTATGGAAACCTACTAAGTGATAACTTTCAAATTCAGAGAAACCCTGGAATTAACAATGGGCAATCCTGAGCCAAATCCTGGGTTACGCGAACAAACCAGAGTTTAGAAAACGAGAAAAAAGGGATAGGTGCAGAGACTCAATGGAAGCTGTTCTAACAAATGGAGTTCACTACCTTGTGTTGATCAAATGATTCACTTCATAGTCTGATAGATCCTTGGTGGAATAATCGGACGAGAATAAAGATAGAGTCCCATTCTACATGTCAATACTGACAACAATGAAATTTATAGTAAGATGAAAATCCGTTGACTTTTAAAATCGTGAGGGTTCAAGTCCCTCTATCCCCAACCCTCCTCCCCAAAAAAGTCCGTTTGACACCTTACCCTTTTTTTAGTTATTCAAAAATTCATTATCTTTTTTCATTCATCCGACGCTTTTACAAACTATAATTTCTTTTCTTATTATATACAAGTCTTGTGAGATATATCATACACGTACAAATGAGAAAGAAATGTCGATTTGAATTATTTAGAATCTATATCATTTTTTATGTTAAAACTTAGAAAGTCTTCTTTTCAAAGATCCAAGAAATTCCCGGTCCAAAACTTTTTGCATTTCCTACTTTTGCGTTTCTTTTAATTGACATAGACCTAAGTCATCTAGTAAAATGAGGATGATACTTCGGTAATGGCCGGGATAGCTCAGTTGGTAGAGCAGAGGACTGAAAATCCTCGTGTCACCAGTTCAAATCTGGTTCTTGGCATAGGATTGATTAATTTTGATAAGTTTCTAGTCTTCAAATTAAACGTATCTTTAGTAAAAAAAGTGCAATCATCCTTTATTCCCTTCTCTTTTTTTGTTCATGTTGGGGATCCATCCGTTCAAAAAGAATGTATAAGACTTTATACATAATACATATTCGAAAGAAAAGGTCTGTTTGAAAGAATCAAACAAAACAAGTAAAAAAAAAAAAAAAGATCGATATCTATAGTATCTATCGTTGAAGGGCAGAAATACCCCCAAGATTCATTAGATACAATAGAAATAGAATTGTACCCCCCCCCATTTATTGCTTTCCGATCTTATTTATTCATTCCCAGTTATGTGACTAAAGTTGACTAAGTTATGTGCGCGATACAAAGTTCATAATGCAGAACTCTTTTTTTTTTTTTTTAGTTCATCCTATTGGCTCGGCTTTTATTTTAGGAAAAAAAGTCTCTTTCAAATTGGAGATCCAGCTATCTATAATAATATGAATGAGACCTTAATTCTTCTGTTTGTTTTATCTAAAAAAGAATCGAATTCAAAATATTCCGTGAAGGTCCGTAGTTGTAGAAGCTAAGACTCATTTTTTATCATTCAATAAGCATCTTGTATTTCATAAAAATTGGGGGCAATATAATCCTTACGTAAAGGCCACCCTATCCAACTTTCGGGCATTAAGATTCGTTTCAGCCGCGGATGGCTATCATAGGTGATTCCTAACATATCATAAGATTCCCGTTCTTGAAAATCCGTACTTTTCCAAACCCAGAAAACAGATGGAATTCTGGGATTACTCCTGTGAGTAAATACTTTTATGCAGACTTCTTCCGCTTGATTGACACCATATTCTATTCTCGTAAGATGATACACACTGGCTAAGAGGCCACCTGGTGCCACATCATAGGCACATTGGGAACGTAAATAATTGTAACCATATACATATAAAATTACAGCAATAGAATGCCAATCTTCGGGCTTTATTTGTAAAGTCTCTATTCCTTGGTAATCGAAGCCCAACGATCTATGAACCAGCCCGCGTTTGGCTAGCCAAACGGACAAAGTGCCCTGCATCTTTTTTATTTCCCCCCACACCTTTTTTATATAAAATTAAGTATTTCACATTTACCATGAGTTCTAATTTATGAAGATTTTTTTCTTTTTCTCTAAAATCCTCCCTAATTCACTAATTCGTGGGAAGATACTGGACTTTTGTATTTAAAAAATGTTTCAGTAGAGATCTCTGAAGTAGATGATGGTGGATAGAGTAATTCTTGATCATAATTTCCAGTATGCGTACTGCGTACAACAAAAAACTTGTGATTGGTAGTAAAACACCGATTACCCCGTTGAGGTCTAATTCTATCCTTATAGATTTCTCCAGCTATTTTCTTACGAAGCTTTGTTATAGCGTCTATAACAGCCTCTGGTTTAGGTGGACAACCCGGCAAATAGATATCTACAGGAATTAGCTTATCAACTCCTCGAACAGTACTATAAGAATCGGTACTGAACATTCCCCCTGTAATTGTACACGCTCCCATAGCAATAACATACTTTGGTTCAGGCATTTGTTCATATAATCTCACTAAAGAAGGAGCCATTTTCATTGTTACTGTACCTGCTGTTAAAATCAGGTCCGCCTGTCTAGGACTTGATCTTGGTACTAGCCCATAACGATCAAAGTCAAATCGGGAACCTATTAATGAGGCAAATTCAATGAAACAACAACTGGTACCATAAAGAAGCGGCCATAGGCTGGAAAGTCTTGACCAATTTGAAAGATCATTTAACGTAGTTGAAATAACTGAATTTTTTGTTGTTCGATCAAGTACGGGAAACTTAATGGAATTCATAATTGTTTCAATGGTTTTTTTTTACTTTTTTTTATTGTTATTGTACAAGTATTCAGGAAACGAACTAAGACCATTCCAACGCTCCTTTTCGCCATGCATAAACTAAACCAAGAATTAGGATAAGCACGAAAATGAAAGCTTCTATAAAAGCGGATACCCCCAGTACATCGAAACTCATTGCCCATGGATACAGAAAAACTGTTTCAACATCAAAAACAACAAAAACTAGAGCAAACATATAATAACGGATTCTAAATTGTAACCAAGCATCCCCGATCGGTTCTATACCTGATTCATAACTAGAAAGTTTCTCTGGCCCCTTCCTAATTGGAGATAAAACCCCGGAAATTAGAAATGCCAAAACAGGAATAGCACTTGATATTATTAAAAATGCCCAGAAAATATCATATTCGTAAAGCAGAAACATAGACGAACTCCTATGAATGTGGAAAAAATGCCCGCTTAGTCAATTCCAATCGGAGTGCATTGGGCAAGGGATATAGAACTCTTGAGTCAAAACAAAAATTTAGGTTAATCGAATCATTTATTTTAGTTTGGTTGCTGTAGTAGACGTCTCATTTTAAGATTTATTGATTGTAATCTTATTTTCAGTACACTTATTACTTAATATTTCCATCTTTCTATTACTAATAGTTTCTAATATTAATAATATAATATTAATATGATTAATAACTAGTAATTTTTTTTATTTCGGTT